GATTTTTTGATTGCAAAAATCAATACTAATGATTTTTGTATCAATTTACATTTCATTATGTCATTAACTAAGAAATCCCAATTTGAGGATTCAAATCCAAGAATCGTTCATGAATTCGCAGTCAGCAGTTAACAGTTAACGGTTCCAATTGGTTTTGTCATAAATTTTTTGTGATGGAAAATCACATTTTCTTTTTCATTCAATTCAATAGAAGAGTGAGAAAAGGCTTTTAGCATTGTGTATTTTTTGAGATACTATATAATCAATCGGGGGATAAATCAAAAAGGGAAGGTTTTTTTTAGGATTTAGGAAAAGGGTTAAGGAAAAGAGGACTGGAGATGCAAGTAGAATAAAAAAAAAGCTGTTCGTTAATCCAGGAACATTTTCATATATTTTGTATCATTTTGGCGGCATGGCCGAGTGGTAAGGCGGGGGACTGCAAATCCTTTTTCCCCAGTTCAAATCCGGGTGTCGCCTAATCAACAAAAGACTCAAAATATCTTCTTCTGTTATCTGTTAATATAACTCGCCGAATTATTGCCTATCAGAATATCAGAAAGGGGCTGTTCATTCTTGTTTGCTTCTAAGCATAAGCATCTTAGCTGGGTGGGGTTTGTATAGTATAAATAAAAGATTCTAAATCCTTATCCTTGGGATTCTATGCTATTTTTTAGTAATAGCAGAGGGATTACCAAGACTTCGGTTGACTACTTACTAATTATTTATTAATGTCGTGTACAATGACTGGATCTTGAGCTAGATTGGAGAGTTTGATTTGATAGGAAATCTAATTGGATGGAATTAATAGTTGTGGTAAAGGGGCCGAAGACAACGAACGACGGACTCGCGCGAATCCTGGTCGGGATATTGATTGAATAGATAGTTTCTTTTTATATTTATTTTTTATTTATAGAAGAAAGGAAGGGGAAAAAGAATTTCTTTTCGGCAACCCTTAATCAAGAATATACTGTCTCCCTACTATGAGATAATCGTCGAGAAAGATAGGGTTCGGGTTAGATCAAAAGGGGAATTTGTGGTATGGAATAGATAATGGTTTTTATTTTTATGCTTTTTACTTAGAAAGATCAACAAAAACGGAATAGGCCTTATGATTACTTTACTACATATTCCATTAAAAATAATCCCTTAAGATATTACTACGTATTTTGCTTGTTTCCCAATTAGAAGTAATACATATAAGAATTTCTTATGAGTTGATTTATTGGAGTGCTTTATCCCTAGTGTTAGGACGGAATCCCCTTTTGACTCTGCGCCATGGATTCCACTATTATTAGTGAGGAAAAATGGGATAATTCCTTCATATTTATAGAGATAGGGGACATAATTCACATGGATATAGTCAGTCTTGCTTGGGCTGCTTTAATGGTAGTCTTTACATTTTCCCTTTCACTCGTAGTATGGGGAAGAAGCGGCCTCTAGAGGTACTACTAATTGTCGATCTAACTGTATCAATTTTTTGATAGTCAGAACATAAAGAACAAATAGATGTAGCAAATAAGAAGAATGGGTCTCTAGGTCAATTCCATATGTGGAATTGATATCCACATATATCAAGATAATATTGTAGATTGATCTACATCAATGTAAACCTCTGTTTTGATACTAGAGTACAACTTTGTAGATTGTACAACTTTAATACACTACAATAACACTAATAACTAGATAGTATGGTAGAAAGAAATAGATGATTCTTTCTTACCATACTATCGGAATACTTCCAATTATAGTCCGTTCATTTAGATGGGAATCCTTTTCATTTCGTCAATTTAAGAACTCGGAACCCAAGTTTTATTCAAAATAACTAATTATTTTGACTAACTGTTTTTACATAAATGATAAGTAGAAAAGCAGTAGGAACTAGAATGAATAGTGCAGTAGCAATAAATGCAAGAATATTAACTTCCATAATCTCATCGTTTTTTTTACTTCACAATAACTCGGGATTTGGTCCCATAGAGAGGATAAATCTTTTGCCTTTATTTAAAATTTTAAAATTTAAATTCAATAAAAAAGATCTCGCTCGATTATCTCGAATCCGATCAATATCATGAATAACAATATCGGAACTATCAAATCAATTCGTTGTCGAGAATTGAATAGTATAACATAGGAAGTTCTTTTATCCATACCGAACCCAAACTTTGATTTCTGACCCCATCCAAAATTCCTTTATTTCTCATCCATTTCCTTTCTTTTTTTCTCTAACCTACTTTACGTCTTCCTTTCTTGTACAATTATTATCTAATGAAGTATCATCAGATTGCCCTTTCACTTCTATCAGTTACATAGTTACAAACCCAAACAAAGAATCAAAATAAAAAAAATAAGGATCACCCCTTGCTTTGGGAATGAAAGCCCCCAGCCCCTTTCATAAAAAAGGAGAGATTCATTGATGCATTTATTGGATCCGTCGGGACTGACGGGGCTCGAACCCGCAGCTTCCGCCTTGACAGGGCGGTGCTCTGACCAATTGAACTAC